TAAGTGATTCGCTACAAAAGGATTTTTTTTTAGTGAACGTGTCACAGTTAATTACTCCTTTCTCTTGTAAAGACGAAGAAACAATTTCTATTTTCTCTACTATTTACTACGACGACGAAGAATCAAATTATCACTATATTTTTTCCTTTTTCTACTTCTTCTTCCAAGTGCAGGAAAACCCCAAGGAGTTGCAGGTTTTTTTCTACCAATTGGGGCCCTCCCTTCACCACCCCCATGCGGATGGTCTACAGGGTTCATAACTACTCCTCTTACTATAGGACGCTTACCTAGCCAACATTTAGATCCGGCTTTACCCAAATTTTTCTGGTTTACCCCAACATTTCCTACTTGTCCGACTGTTGCCGAGCAGTTTTTGGATATCAAACGGACCTCCCCAGAAGGTAATTTTAATGTGGCCGATTTCCCCTCTTTTGCAATTAGTTTCGCTACAGCACCTGCTGCTCTAGCTAATTGTCCACCCTTTCCGAGTGTTATTTCTATGTTATGTATGGCCGTGCCTAACGGCATATCGGTCAAAGGTAGGGCATTTCCCATTTTTATAGGAACTACAGTACCAGAAACAAATTTTGAATCACCTATCTTTTCCTTTTTGAAATAATGAGGTGCTTTCAGTTTTATTGGTGTCTGAAACAATTTTATCTTCTCCATACTATTATATTTCTAGAGTCAATAATTTTATACAATAAACTATATATTGAAGCCAATCAGTCGCTGTACTTTATGTTTCTGTCACTGCTCTAGCTAATTGTCCACCCTTTCCGAGTGTTATTTCTATGTTATGTATGGCCGTGCCTAACGGCATATCGGTCAAAGGTAGGGCATTTCCCATTTTTATAGGAACTTCTGTACCAGAAACAACGGTATCTCCGATTATAGCCCCTCTGGGGTGTAAAATATATTTTTTCTCACCATCCCCATAGTGTATGAGACAAATGTATGCATTTCGATTAGGGTCGTATTCTATGGTTACGATTCTACCATATATGTCTTTTTCATTCCGTCGAAAATCTATTTTACGGTATAGACGCTTATGACCTCCCCCTCTATGCCCTGCGGTAATGATTCCTCTGGCATTACGGCCTTTACCACAACGATGCTGTCCATAGATCAAATGATTTCGTGGATTGGATTTTACTTGACTGTCTACGGCTCCATTGCGTGTGCTTGGGGTAGAAGTTTTGTATAAGTGTATCGCCATGCTATTAAGTATTTTTATTTAAGTTCTTTTCTTTCTAAGAGGTGGAATAGAATAACCCGGTTGAAGCGTAATGATCATACGTCTGTAATGCATTGTATGTCCCATAATAGGGCGTACTCTTCTACCCTTTACCGGGAGTCGATGACTATTCATAGCTATTACTTTGACATCAAAGAAGAGTTCGACCCAATGCTTTATTTCTGTCTTAGTTGATCCCGATTCGACATTAGAAGTATATTGATTTTTCCCCAATAACCGAATACTTTTGTCTGTAAATACTGCATATTTTATTCCATTCATAAATCTATTTTCTTCCCTATGAGTTCTAGTCTCAATTAAAATACTAGTTTTTACTGTTCATATGTTATGATTTGAATATACCACACCAATTCGTTATGTATGGATGATGAGATTCCATTGATACAGAACCGCTTGTTCTTTTTTCTCTGACAGATGGTCAGAACTTTATCTGGGTTCGAATCCTACTGAGAGGTCTACTAGAAATCAGAAATTGTTGAAGAAAGAACAAAAGAAACATCTTGTTCTTTCCAGGCGATCGGAAAATAAAGAAATAGTGAATTTATTCAAGATAATTATGTACTTACAAAATACCGTCTCAATTCATCCTATTTCATCATATCCGGGATGTGATATGGTTCCAAAGGATGAACTGTCCAGTTCCAATAAGATTTCATTCTTGAACAAAAATCCATTTTTGGGTTTATTTCATCTATTCAATGACCGGAACAGGGGGGGATACACGTTACACCACGATTTTGAATCAGAAGAGATATTTCAAGAAATGGCAGATCTATTCACTCTATCAATAACCGAGCCGGATTTGGTGTATCATAAAGGATTTGATTTTTCTATTGATTCCTCCGGATTGGATCAAAAACATTTCTTGAATGAGGTATTCAACTCTAGCGATG